CCAGATCTTGATTTTTCATATATAAATGTAACTAATGTATCTCCTTCGTAAAGGATTTCCCCATAATGTCCATGAACAGTTGCTCCTGGAGTAGCCAAATAAGGCTTAGCTGATCGTATTACCACAGAGTCAACTTGAACAATTAGAACTTGACCCGATTTTAAATGCGGTCCTTTTTTGGCTATACATACATTTTCACAAAGAAACTGCCCAAGACTAACGATTGTAGATGTCTCTTCACAATAATTGTAATGGAGAAAATACCAATTCAAATGGAATGGATTCAAAATGATGTTACTGCATGAATAGGGATTATAAATTTGACCATTTTCATCCAGTAAATAATATTTAAGTATTTGAAAAATCTGTTTTAAATTGTCAAGTTGCAAATAGTTAGTTACCAAGATCTGATTATGGGTTATTAAATGGGAAAATAAATCAAAATTAGAAATTGGAAAGCCTGTTCCTAACGGGCCCAAGGAATTACTAATTGGAATTAGGGGGTTCTTTTTGATTGATTCCTTTATCACATTGGGAGATTTTACATCGTTGAAGGGGCCTATTCGAAAACAATTGGATGATGACAAAATTATCAAAGATTGAGATTCCTTATTTCGATTCAACAACGTATGGATAGTTCCTTGATTTGGATTAAGGGATTCTTGAATCCTTGCCTCGGAATAGGAATAAATGGAAGAAAACGGATTGACATTAGCGCGATCTGATCCCTTCTCAGAGATCAATCCTGAACCCGACAGATCGTTCCTTTTTCCGGTATAAGAAATAGGTGACTTCGCTAAGTCGATTCTTAGAAAATATCTAAGCAAACCATTTGTCCTTATTTCAACAAAGGAAGCACAGGCCTTTTCGATCTTTTTGTCTTGGTCCCAATTCAACACTAAAGAAGTCCGAACTAATTGAATACTTGTGTCCCAAATTTCAAGAATTGGGTCGTAATAAAGGATATAATTGACAACTCGAAGTTGTAGATTATCACTTTCCTGCAAGAGATCCGGCGGGAAAAGTCTTCCTAAATTTATACCATCCGTTTTTTTATATGGGACTACAGGTTGAACCAAAACAAAATACTTTTTTTCATACCTGGAAAGTTTCATTCGTTGGATATAAAGCCAATTTTTCAATTTTTTGTATTCTTTGGAATTGGGTTTTCCCCCTCCTGGTGGTATCAATCGGAATGCCTTATTTGTCTTTCCAGGAAAATGGATATCTCCAGAAAAGATTATCAGTTTGATTTTTTCTGCTTTTTTCTTCACTCGGACCAATCCGCCTACCCGACTTCTTCTATTTAAAGTGATTTGTGTATCTGCCCCAATAATACTATTGTGCCGTACCATTATGGAAGAAGATTCGGCCAAAATGTGGACTTCCACGGGAATAAAAAAAAATGGATTTACTTCCTTTTGGTATTTTGGCCAAAATACCTTGACTCCTCGATACTCAATCAAATCCTCTTCGTTGACGATTGAATTCAGTTCTCTAGTCTCATATTTAGTAAGTCCTGAGCTCTTTCTTATATATCGAGGATCATCGAAATAAGCAAGAATACTATTTCTACGGAGAATACCATTTCTGGGGATTTCCATTGAGATACCTGAAGAAGGTATTAGTTGGTTCTCGCCTTCTTGAATCGATTCGAGTGGAATGATGAATCTATTTCTTCGCCTCTTTGCCAATAAATCAGAATTGCCGTCGAGAATGGCCGGATATCTGAGATTATAACGACCCGTACATGTCATTCGATTAAGTTCTGAATAATCAGGAATCCTATCTCCTGTTTGATTTTTACCAGAAAAATACGAACTAAAAAATTTGTGTCTCACTTGATTATTAGGTACTGAGGGGTTAGCAATATATCTTGGCTTGACAGAAAGAGAATAAGCGTTCATTTGATCTTGATCCTTGTGGATCGAACAGGGGCCTAGACTGTATCTCCAGGGCTCCCCTAATAATATCCATAAATGACTTGTTTTTGGTAAGAGATGAATATTACCATATGTAAATTCAGGTGCATGGTACACATCAGTATTCCAGTGCATTTCGCCCTCTGAGTCAGAATAAATATGTTTTCGAACCTTCTCTTTCAAATTCAAAGTGGATGTTCTCGCACGAATCTCAGCAATCACTTGTTCTGATTCTACATATTGATCGTTTTGAACTAAAAGAAAACTTTTGGGCGGAATACACACATTGTGTATAATATCTTCACTCTCAATAGTTACATACAAGTCTCTAGAACATAGAAAAGCAGGATGTCCATGACGTGTACGTGTCGGGTGAACCAAATCCTCGTTGAATTTTATTTTTCCATTAGAAGGGGCTCGCACATGTTCTGCAGTACCCCCTGTGAATACTCCGCCGGTATGAAAAGTTCTTAATGTTAATTGAGTGCCCGGTTCTCCAATAGATTGACCTGCAATAATACCTACGGCTTCTCCCAATTCGACCAGGTCGTCATGAGCTGGACTCCGGCCATAACATAATTGACAAATCCAAGATGTACTCCTACAAGTAAAGGGGGTTCGAATAGAGATTGGTTGTGCTCTAAAAGTTATGAATCTACTGACAAGTCCAACCCCAATATCTTGATTTCTAGTAGCAATACATCGCGAACCTATATATATATCATCTGCTAATACACGGCCAATTAATGTTTGGATAAAAATCCTGTCCGCCATCATTCCATTTCGAGGACTTACAGAAATACCTCGAACGGTGCCACAATCTGTTCGACGTACAACAATGTGTTGAACTACTTCAACAAGTCTGCGCGTGAGATATCCTGCATCTGAGGTTCGGATAGCGGTATCCACAACCCCTTTACGGGCTCCGTAGCAAGAAATAATGTATTCTGTTAAAGAGAGTCCTTCGCGTAAATTGCTTTGGATGGGTAAATCAATCATTTGCCCTTGGGGATCCGACATTAATCCTCTCATACCTACTAATTGATGTACCTGAGAAGCATTTCCTCTGGCTCCCGAAAAAGACATTATATGGACTGGATTAAAAGGATCGGTCATCCGAAAATTAGGATTCATTTCTTGTCGCAAATATTCACTTGTGGCATACCATATTTCGATCGATTGACGTAATTTTTCTACCGCGTGTACATTCCCATAATGATGGTGTTTTTCCAAAATAAAACTTTGTTGTTCAGCGTCTTGAACTAGCCATCTTTTAGAAGGTATTGTTAAAAGATCATCAATTCCTAATGAAATGGATGCGGCGGTAGCTTGTCGGAAACCCAGAGTCTTTACTTGATCCAGGATATGTGATGTATATCCTATTCCATAGTGATCAATAAATCGACTAATAAGTCGTTTCATGGCAGTTCCGTCTATCACTTTATTGTGAAAGACCTGAGTGGGCCGTTCTGCCATCAGTACCTCCATATTGCGCTGAGTAGAATTTGACAATGGGCTTGAGTCAGTGATTGGAAAACTTCCTTTTCTAGATCTTGATTCACGTAGAAATTCCGCAATTATGGTCCTAGTTAACCCGGAGAGACTCGAATTCCCGTTGGTAGGATAGAATTACAACAGCCCTGCCAAAACCCCTGTATGGCTTCTTCTATTTCTCGATAAAGAGAAATATGACCAAGAGTGGTTCGAATATATATATAAAGAATTTCTTTTTTTATACTTCGTACTATTAGATAGTGTCCATAAATCTCATAATAGGTCCCCACAGATTCATAGTGAATTTCGATGGGAACTTCTCTTGCAACAATAACGCGTTGATCTAGTCGCCACCGCAGCCACAAAGGACTGCCTATATTGATTCGTTTTTGCCGATAAGCTCCAATTGCATCATAGGGATTACAAAAAAAGGGTTCTTTTTTTTTTTTATACTTATAGTTATTATCTTCATTTTGATAGTTTCTACGATTACATGGATTATACCTATTTACACAAATACCCCGACGATTTCCACTCGTTAAGACATAGAGTCCACTAAGCATATCTTGAGTTGGTGCCGAAATGGGATCCCCAATAGTTGGAGACAAAAGATTCATATGAGAAAACATAAGTAAACGTGCCTCTGCTTGAGCCTCCAAAGATAAAGGCACATGAACAGCCATTTGATCCCCGTCAAAGTCTGCATTGAAGCCCTTACAAACTAATGGATGTAAACAAATAGCGCGTCCTTCCACTAAAACGGGGAGGAATGCCTGTATGCCTAATCTATGCAGAGTAGGCGCTCTATTCAGCAATACAGGATGGTCATCCAGAATTTCCTGAAGTATTTCCCATACAATCGGTTTTTTTTTCCGAATTTGACTCTTAGCAACTCCTATGTTCGAAGCAAGATGTTTTCTAATTAGGTCACGAATTACAAATGCCTGGAAAAGTTCTATTGCTATTTCGCGAGGCAATCCACATCGATGTAATGAAAGTGAAGGGCCCACGACAATTACGGACCGCCCTGAATAATCGACCCGTTTACCAAGCAGAGTCTCGCGAACTCTTCCTTCTTTGCCTTCAATTACATCTGAAAGCGACTTGTAAACTCTATTATGATCATCCCTCATTGGTTGTCCGCAGATTCCATTATCAAGAAGTGCATCCACGGCTTCTTGTAGCAATTTTTCCTGAGATATTATTAATTCTTCTGGCGTAGCTATACTTGTTGTTAATAGATCTGTAAGAGTATTATTCCGATAGATAATTCTTCTATAGATTTCATTAATATCCGAGGTCACTAGTTTATCCTCATCTATATGATAGATTGGTCTCAACTCAGGAGGAAGAACTGGTAATAGACACAAAACCATCCATTTTGGTTCTATATTTGTTCGAATAAAATGCTTAGCCAATTCCATGCGTCTAAGCAAAAAATCTTTTCTTCTTCCAACTTTTCGATCTTCCCATTCATTCCCTGTGGGTTCCTCTTCCTCCAATTCTTTCCATTCTACCAATGAATAGTCTATAATAATTCGTAAATCTAGATTGGCTAATTGTTGTCTGATAGAACCTCCCCCG